GGATTTTCTCAGATTTTGCGCGTGTAATACATGTTCCTTCGATTTCTCCAAGCAAAGCTCTTCGCATCGCAATGCCTATTGTGTCGGCTTGACCTTTCATAAGTGGAGACAGAATAAAGCGTCCATAATAAAGACGCTTACTGTCTGCTCTTGATTCAACACATTTCCACTGTAGTGTCCGAGTAGATACTTTTAATTTCTCTCGAACCATAGTAATATTATTTGTCAGATTTTTGAGTCATTTATTTCTCTTGAAATCTCTTCAATGTTTATTTCTACACTCGCCTTTTTTTAGGGGGTCTGCAGCCATTATGTGGCATAGGGGTTACGTCCCTTACGAAACTTAAAAGTATACCACTTCGACGAATAGCGCGTAATGCGGCATCTCTTCCGAGACCCGGACCTTTTATCATTACTTCTGCTCGTTGCATACCTTGATCTGTTACTGCTCGAATAGCATTTCCTGCTGCGGTTTGAGCAGCAAAAGGTGTCCCTCTTCTTGTACCCCTGAATCCACAAGTACCGGCGGAGGACCAAGAAATAACCCGACCCCGTACATCTGTAACTGTCACAATGGTGTTGTTGAAACTTGCTTGAACATGAATAACGCCCTTTGGTATTCGCCGTGCACTTTTACGCGAACCCACACGTCCAGTCCTACGTGAACCGCTTCTTGGTATAGATTTTGCCATATTTTATCATTTCCGAAATATAAGTCAGAGATATATGGATATATCCATTTCATGTCAAAACGGATCTTTTATTTTGATTTGTTCATCGGTTCCTTTAGAGAGTCCCTTTTCGAAAGATTATCCTTGTCTTTGTTTATGTCTCGGGTTGGAACAAATTACTATAATGCGTCCCCTTCTATGGATCAGTCGGCATTTTTCACAAATTTTACGAACGGAGGCTCTTATTTTCATAATTGTTATTCCTTAACTGAATTTCGAATCTACTTTACTGATTGGAAGAAAATGAGTTTCTTGAGATTTTTGAACCGTGAATTGGATCCTCATGAAAGGAATCTTGAAAAACCACCGAACCATTCGAATCTTTGTTGTGGGGTCTAGAAATTCTGCGCCCCCCCCCCGTTTGAATCATAACGACTTACTTAAATTTTGATTCTATCTCCTGGTAGTATATGTAGAAAAGAGTGTCGGATCCTTCCTGAAACAGAACTTAGAATCTGACTTCATTATTTAAACGAACCCCGAACATACCATTGTGAAGTGATTCAGTAATTAAACCTTCATGAATCCATTTTTCTTCTTTTATTCCAGACAAACCCTCCTTGAAGTATCAACTAATGTAGGAAGGCGTGATATTAGATAACTTGGCTTTTTTATTCGTTTTTTTCACAAACAGGAAGTTACAGATACAATTCGGATAGCAGAAAATTTACCATATATAGCACAAAATTTCTCCGCCGATTCCTTCTAGCCGAGCTGCTCGGTCTGTCATTATACCCCGAGAAGTAGAGAGGATTACAATCCCCATCCCGTCTAAAATTCTAGGAATTCGTTGATAGTTAGAATAGATTCGGAGACCCGGTCGACTTATTCGTTTTAAATTTAAAAGAGTTCTATATGGTCCTTTCCTATTCCTTCTATGTCGTAGGGTTAAAACCAAAAAATATTTGTTATTTTCTACAAGTTTCCTTACGTTTTCGAGAAAACCCTCTTGTAAAAGTATTTTAACAACGTTTTGGGTCATGTTAGTAGATGCTATTCGAACCGTTCCCTTTCGATCCATGTCAGCATTTCGTATAGAAGTTATTATGTCAGCAATAGTGTCCTTACCCATGATAAACTCAAATTATTGTTGCTTCCGAATTTGGATATAATCAGCATGTTCTTTTTTTATAAAAATTATTAAAGAAAATTCTTAAAAGTATATGCGTGAGACATAATCCACTAATTTATATATTTTATTTAAATACTATCACTATCTCACGGTCTCATATTATAATACCTCAGGTGCTAATGAAACTATTTTAGTAAAATTTAACTGTCTCAATTCCCGGGCGATCGCGCCAAAAACTCGGGTTCCTTTTGGATTTCCTTCTTGATCAATGACAACTGCAGCATTGTCATCATATCGTATTATTATACCGTTATCGCGTTTGAGTTCTTTACAAGTACGTACAATTACAGCTCTGATCACTTCTGATCTTTCTAGAGGCGTATTTGGTACTGCTTCTTTTATCACAGCAACAATAACATCACCAATATGAGCATATCGGCGATTACTAGCTCCTATTATTCGAATACACATCAATTCTCGTGCCCCGCTATTGTCTGCTACATTCAAATGGGTTTGAGGTTGAATCATATCATTTTTTTTTATCCGTTTTTTTAATGTAAAATAAAGCAAAGGACGAAGTAAAAAAAAAAAAAAAGAAAGAAAACCCTGCAATTGTTTTTTTTATACACAAGACTTCTTTCCTTTGGTTCTACATTTCTATCCAGAAATAATGAATTGAGTTCTTATAGGCATTTTGGACGCCGCTATTGAAATAGCCTTTCGAGCTATATTTTCGGCTACTCCACCCATTTCATAAAGTATTCTACCCGGTTTAACAACAGCTACCCAATATTCTGGGGATCCTTTCCCTGAACCCATACGGGTTTCCGTGGGTCTTACTGTAACTGGTTTGTCTGGAAATATACGTACCCATATTTTTCCGCCACGGCGTACATTTCGTGTCATTGCTCGGCGCCCTGCTTCGATTTGTCTAGATGTAATCCAAGCGGGTTCAAGTGCTTGAAGAGCATATCTACCGAAACAAATATGATTACCTCGATAAGATATTCCTTTCATTCTTCCTCTATGTTGTTTACGGAATCTTGTTCTTTTTGGGTTATAGTTGATGGTTCTTTTTCAATTCCATCTCTACTCCAGAACTGGACATGAGAGTTTCTTCTCATCCAGCTCCTCGCGAATGAAACGACTAAAACAGATTTTATCAAGATATACATGTGTTTAATGAATAATATGCTGAATCGTAGGATTCTTTGAAATTGCATCTAATTAATCAATTCGTTAATCTATTCGAAATTTGTCTAGCGTGTTTAGATATTATTTAAGTAAACATGTATTCTATTTCTAGATAATGTCAATGTCTTTTTTTATAACGTTATCGTTATAAAAAAATCTTTCTTTTGTTTTTCCTTTTATCATATGGGATCGACAAAAATGTATCAATCTAATAAAAAAAAACTTTCGCGGGCGAATATTTACTCTTTCCATATCTATTTCAGTCATTTCCACATCTATTTCAGTTATAGGGTTAGTTCATGACCTCTCAAAATAAAAGAGGAGGTCCCTGGTTTGTTCCGCCATCCCACCCAATGAATCAATCATTAAGATTCATTTTCAATAGAATCTTCTGCATTCACGGGTTATATCGTTCCCATTGCTTCTCGATTAATGGTTAGGTCTGAATTTTCCGGCGGAGTCCTTTTTTCTTAAGTCAATTTTCTCAGTCTTTATTGGCTCGAGGCTCTTGATTTTTTTGTTCTATAAGCGGATTCATCTAATTATGCATGAATCATTATTGAATTTATGCTTTATTACACTGCGTTTTATGAGATGACTCATCGACCTTCCATATTGGAATCATATATCATTGATATTTCCGTTCTCTCTTTCTCTCATCCTTCCACTTATCCGCATACTTTTTTCTGTTTTGCTTTCCGACTTAGAACTTCACAACTCATAATCCGATTGGTTTTTTTATCTTTATGCAAAAAAAGATTTCAGTTGCTACAACGATATGTCCAATATATTATATCTTTATCTTGACTGGTTCTTTTGATCCAGATAATGCGAAGCAATGAGTTGGTTATTAGTGCTATAGTTATTAGTTCATACTCTGGGCCCTGGTCCGTTTTTTTGAATCCTAGCCTAAAAAAACCAACGAGTCACACACTAAGCATAGCAATTATATAAAATGATCAATCGAATTTTTATTTAACCCTCTAGAATTGCAGAATTGCTCTTTTTTTGTTTTGCTTGAACATAAACAGAATAAAAGAAAAGAATAAAAGGGTTTTTCTTTTTTTGTCCATTACTGGGTATAATGTAAAAACACGTAAAGTCTTATTATTCTTCGTCTACAAATATCCAAATTTTGATTCCTAATACCCCGTATATAGTTCGAACTGTATAGGAACAATAATCAATTTTAGCTCCAATGGTTTGTAGAGGAACCCTACCTTCTCTGATCCATTCGACGCGTGCAATTTCTTTTCCGTCGATACGTCCCGCAATTTGTACTTGAATTCCTTTTGTATTCGCCAGCTCGGTTAATTCAATAGCTTTTTTCATTGCTTTGCGAAAAGAAACTCTATTCTTTAATTGGCCAGCTATAAATTCTGCAAGAATATTAGGGTGTCCATAAGGATTTGCAATTCGTGTAATAGCAATGTTTAGTTTTTGGTTCGCACAATGAAGTTCTTTTTGTACATTCATCTGCAATTCTTCGACTCTCCGCGGTCTATTTTCTATTAAGAATTTTGGGAATCCTATATAAATTATGACTTGAATTAGATCAATTCTTTTTTGAATCTCTATCCGTGCAATTCCCTCAACGCCAACACCGGAGGATATTCTCATATTTTTTTGTACATAATTCTTAATACAGTTTCGTATTTTTTGATCTTCTTGTAGACCTTCCAAATAATTTTTTGGCTGTGCAAACCAAAGAGAATGATGACTTTGTGTTGTACCAAGTCGGAACCCAAGCGGATTTATTTTTTGTCCCATAATCCCCCACTACTATATGTATCATGACATGTAAGATTTTTGTTCTTTTTTTTAGTTATCAATCCAGATTTTTTTGAGTACACCATATATTCTTCAAATTCTTTATATAAGGATATATCTTTCAAAACAATAGTTATATGACAAGTCGCTCTTTTTATCAGATAACTGCGCCCTCGAGCTCGAGGTTTTAATCTTTTCACAGCAGTACCCCCGTTTACTTCGGCTTTACTAAT